TGAAAGAATCCTTGAAAACCCATAAAGTATTCTGAAAAAAATTTCGGCACACTACAAGATGTTCTATTTTTCCATAAAAATGTGTTCGTTCAAGAAAGGCTCCAAAAGATGTTAATCGTAAATAAGAAGATTGCTTACGAAGAAAAACTAATACAAATTCACATTCAGATACATAAGAATTATATAAGAACCAAAATAGTCTTTTATTTTCTTTTGAAAAAACGTAAATAGATTTCTTTGGAGTAATGAGACTATTCCAATTATAATATTCGTAGAGACAGAACCGCAATAAATGCAAAGAGGGGACATCCTGGATCCAGGATTGAAGGATTTGGACCAAGATTTCCATATGGATGGGATGAGGTATTAGTATATCCGACAGATAATTTAAATGCGATAATTTATCCTCTAAAAAAGGAAATATTGAATGAATAGATTGTAAATTATGAGATTTTTGTATTTTTTTTTCGTCAAGGGAAGATACTAATTGCAGCGAGAATGGAATTTCCACAATGACTGCAAAACCTTCTGATATCATCTGAGAAAAAAAATGGGAATAAAAATAATTGTTGTGCCCAACGAATCGATTTTGGTAAGAATCATTAATCGAATAAATCAAATAATTTTGTTGATACATTCGAATAATTAAACGTTTCACAAGTACTGAACTAGATTTATTGTCATAACCCCCAAAATTCGCGGGTTCATAAAAAATGGAACTATTTAAGCCATGATCATAAGCAAATACGTAAATATACTCCTGAAAAAGAAGTGGATATAGAAAGTATTGTTGCCGAGATCTATTTTTTTCTAAATATCCTTGTAATTCTTCCATTTACATTTCTACTTGAAGCAGGGATAGGAGGCATTTCTTGGGTTATCAAATGATACATAGTGCAATATGGTCAAAACAGGGTATTTTTTATTCTATTTATTATTTATTTTGCATTCTATTATGTATATGGAATACAATAGTAATAAATATATATATCCTGAAAAGAAAACGGGGAGTCCAATCAATAGACTTTTTGATTCTCTTTTTCTATCGAATTGGGTTATCTTCATTATAATTACAAGAGGATAACAAACCCTTTATTTTTGCAACCCGATCGCTCTTTTGACTTTGGAATTTATTCTCTTTATCAGTATACTGTTTCTTCTACACATCCGTTTCTAATCCATAATAAAGAATAGTTAGGATTCATTAAAAAAAAGGAAAAAGAATCAATGGTCCACCCACAGGAGAACTCACCCTTTCCCGTATCAGGCACTAATCCATTTTTAACGTCTAATTAGATCGGGTAATCGTTCAATTCAAATTAAGAACATAAGCTCGTTGCTTTTTGTTTTACCAGAATTAGAACCATAGGCTCTATCCATTTATTCACTAGACCCAACTGTAAATGTGAATTTGTTTTGTCCCCTTCCCTTCCAATTTTTTTCTTTTTTGGAACGATCCGGTAAGGATAAACTCAAAGTTCCACCTTTCTTTTAATTTTTTATTTGAATTTGTCATTTTTGAATAAAATAAGAAATTTTTTATTACGACATGCTACTTTTTCCATTCATTACCCTTGAGGATCAGTCGTGGTCTTATAGACTCTACCAATAGTCTGGACGAATTTGTTGCTTCATCCAAATGTGTAAAAGATCATAGTCGCACTTAAAAGCCGAGTACTCTACCGTTGAGTTAGCAACCCGAATAAAATAAAATAAATAGGATATGTAGATACGATCAAAATGCAAAACCAATTAAATTGCGCTGCACGACCCCATCAAAACATTGAACTAACAACAATAAAAAAATATTTTATGATCAATTATACAAAATAAATAAAAAATGTACAGATCATATTAAAAAACAAAACACCGGATTCCTAAAAGAGATGCTAAAATTGTGACAGACCTACCAGTTTTTTATCAATTTTTTTTTTATTTTTGCTAAGTGAAATTCCAAAATACGTCTTATATGGCAGTAAACCCGACAATGCAAACCCATTATTTGAGTAAAGGTGAAGTGAAAACCCAATATGGGTCTGTATAAAAAGATTTATTTATCTATGATCAATTATATTTGTTCGATACACCATTGTCAATATGAATACAATGTTGAGAAAACGAGTAACAAATAAAATAAATAAAATAAGGATTTGTGTTGGGTTGGCACAACATAAATAAGAAATTTTGATGGAAAAAATAAGGAAAAGATAAAGAAAAAATCTCGGGTTTATTCAATCAATAGAGGTACAATAAGCAAGATTAATCTCTTGTTTGTTGGTGGATTCCTATAACAAGAAAAAAGTAAATTTAAGTATGAATAGAGCAAGAAAAAGGAAAATTTTAGGTAAAAGATTGTAAGTATGTAAATAAATAATTATACAAAGATAGATTTTATATTAATCATCTCCCCCTTTTTTATTAATTTTGTTGTTTTTTCTTTTAATTAACTCGAAGTTTTTTCTTTAAAAAATTCTGCCTTACTTAAAATGTCATAAACAGTTCCTGTAGGTTGAGCGCCCTTTTCAAGGAAATATAGAATAGCGGGAACGTTTAAATAAGTTTGATTCTTTATCGGATCATAAAAACCCACTTTTCGAAGATCTCTTCCTTCTCTTCGGGATCGAACATCAATTGCAACGATTCGATAGATGGCTCATTGGGATAGATGTACATAAACAATCCCCCCCCAGAAACGTATAGGAGGTTTTTCTCCTCGTACGGCTCGAGCTCGAGAAAAAATGATTTGAATTTCGGTATATCTTTCTGTATATAATATCAAATAGTAAACACAAAATAATGACTCAAATCATAGTCTAATTTATTATTTTGTTCTTCCTAAAAAAAAAAAAAGAAATTTCATTCGTACTCATAGCTCAAGTTGGGTAATTCTGGCAGAATTCGAAGGGAAATCCTTAGACATTTATTGAGCCGTCTCTAACCTCTTTTGTTTGTCTCATCTCGAATCTATTTTTATTCCTGATTCTGATCCAATTTTTGAGACAATTGAAAACAGTGTTTCCTTGTTTCGGAATCCTTTATCTTTGCTTTGTAAAATCATTGGGTTTAGACATTACTTCGGTGATCCTTACTCCTTTCAAAAGGGCAGCAACATACCTTTTGTTTTTTTATTTCTTTCTATAGAAATGGAATACCTATAGAAATAGAATACGAAGAATTGATTCCCCTGTGATACACTTTTTTTGATCGAAATAGTTTTATCAATTCCGATTATTTTATATTTTATTTTAAGGATATACTTACAAAGTTGGTCTAACTTATTGATTGATTGGCACTAACCCTAGATTCTTCCCCTTGATAAATGAATCAATCCTTTCCGCCCGAGCTCCATCATGTACTATCAACCTAAGACAAATTAGATTCCTAATGGAACAGAACAAACTATGTCGAGCCAAGAGCATCTTCATTTCTATAGAAAATGGTGGATGTAAAAATCCACAGCGGATCATGTCCTTCAAGTCGCACGTTGCTTTCTACCACATCGTTTCAAACGAAGTTTTACCATAACATTCCTCTAATTTAGAATTTAATTTAATTTCAAACCGCAATCGAATTGATTTAATATGTAATCATATGTAATCATGAATAGTCATTGGCTCAATGGGAACAACGGGAACTATATAATAGTCCATACTTTATACCTATGGATAGATAAGTATTGTATTTATCCAGAGAAAGCTCAGCAAGGATCCAATTTCTTTAACTCGATATTCTATCATATGAATGAAACGTATTTCTAAGAAAAATGTTTGCTTAAGACTTATTTACTTTACATCTCCAACAAATTGTTCGGGACGATCAATCATGAAGGATCCTTTTTTCTAGAACAAAAAACTATAAACCTCAAAAACTATAAACCTCAAATCCTTTAATTTAATATATTTCCAATCCCGGAAAAAATCAATTATTAGTCAAATAAACTGTTCCAATGACCAAAAAACAAAAAGGTCATAAGTTTCTAGATACTATTGATTTATCATACTTCTTCGAGTACCAACCAAGAGTTCATAAAAAATGTTTTAAAAATCTCCGACTTCAGCATCATGACTGGAATTATGTTTTCTAGTCATGACTAAACTGGATCTCTAATTCAATCACCAAGTCGACGCAATCACAATGAGTAGCTACAAATTTTTAGCAGATATTTCATTCCCTAAGGAGACATAAATTTTACCATGTTCAATTGAATTATCAATTGGTTTTCTTTTAACCAAAGAAGTCAATTGATAATCCAGTTTATCTATTTTCATGAGTATGAAATAGAAAAGGTCTCATGTAAGGCAACATTAAGATCCTTATTCTTTCTTTTAGATGAAAGAAAGAATCTGAATATTGTTACTAGGGGTAATCGTGGATATTTAAAGAATCAAAGATACCCTTCCACAAATTCTTTTCACTTAAGTGAAAAGCCATTGTTATTGAAATACAACAATATAATAACAATACACAATATATATCATACATATAGGCATAGCATAGGCCTTGTTTATTTTATATAGATTTTGTTTTACTCCAGGTTCAACAATTTTCCCATCAATTCCATAGAATCAAGTTCAAATATATGAAATATCAAAAGAATATCCAAATTTCCCCCCAATCGCTACGTTACATTGATTTACAATTATTTTCATTTGAGACATCTAAGATATAAGATAGAAAGAAATGGGATTCAGACAATTTTTTATCCTATTTTTTCCCACGCCACGGCACAGTTTTAGAAGTTTTAAAATCAGTCATGAAAATGATGAAATTAGTACGACAAACTCCCTACTCTTTAGTCTTCACATAGAATGTGAAATTGGGATACCCTATTTTTAACTTTAGGCTTTGTGCGGAAAGGAATAGAGATGCTTTTGTTTCGCGCTTCAATTCAGAATGCATCGTGTGAGAATTCATATTTCATGAATATGGGACATAATGAATATAGCATAGTACGAGCATATTCTGAATGTGAATGATAGACCCCAATTTTTTTTTTCAAAAAAAAACTTCCACCTGTATTTGACACTTGATTATGCTTGTGAGAAATCAAATGGATTCTAAACAAAAGAAAGGGTTGTTCTCTTTAAGATTTTTCCGTTTTATGCGGGATACAATGTGATCCCATCTTTTGTTTCTGATGGAAACGATCTGGGACGGAAGGATTCGAACCTCCGAATAACGGGACCAAAACCCGCTGCCTTACCGCTTGGCCACGCCCCATTTTTCCTGTTTGGCACTAGTCAAGACTATTATTAGTATTAGTTATTCGTCAATCCCCCCCCCACCCCCCCAAAAAAATACATAATAAAAACATATGGGATATTTTGTTTGTTGCTAGGATTCAACACATGTAGATTAGATATAGAAACACATGTAGATTAGATATAGAATCAAAAAAATGAATTGATCATTACATAGAATTCAATTAAGATAATGTATGAAAGTAGAATTCCTTGTATTCTCATTTGAGAATGGAAGGAAGGATTTTTGATTTGGGAGAGTTCAAAAAAAGAAGGATTTTTTGACTTGCCTTTTTCATTTTTCCCTTATAAAAATAACTCAATCAAAATAAAATTATCTAATCTACAAGAACGAAATGTTTGTTATGTTTAATATCTTTAGCTTAATCTGCATCTGTCTTAATTCTGTCCTTTATTCGAATAGTTTTTTCTTTGCCAAATTGCCTGAAGCTTATGCCGTTTTCAATCCAATCGTAGATGTTATGCCTGTCATACCTGTCCTCTTTTTTCTCTTAGCCTTTGTTTGGCAAGCTGCTGTAAGTTTTCGATGAAATCCTTAATACTTTGCCAAACCCATTCATGATTTATTCGATAAAAAAATTATAAAAATGGATAAGATCGGCTAAGTCTTACATTAGAATTATAAACCCTCGATTCAAAAATGGAAATTCTTGTATATTGAGTAACCGCGGAGATGAATTTTAATCAGTTTATTTACTCGTTCTGACCTTTTCCGCGAGTAAGGAGTTTATTAGGTCTAGGTCCCCTACAATACCTAATTGTGTCGATATGACAAAAAAATTTTTGTGAGGAAGGAATTAAAATCTTATTACAAAGAAATTCGTAAAAATGACTTTCTTTTTCTTTTCAAATCAAAAAACTTCATTTTTGGGGGGTATGATGTCAAATCAAACAAAGTAGTATATGCGGTAAAAAGAAAAAATAGGTAATCCATTCCCTTTTTCGAAAATGATCTTATCTTGGAGATTGTGTAATGCTTACTCTCAAACTCTTTGTTTACACAGTAGTGATATTCTTTGTTTCTCTCTTCATCTTCGGATTCTTATCTAATGATCCAGGACGTAATCCTGGACGTGAGGAATAAAAAAATTTTTGAGTTTTCTTTGTTTTTCTAATTTTTTCTTATTATTTTATCTATTCCATATATTCACTTTACCTATAAAAAAATAAAGGAATCGAAATTCCTTCGAAATCGAAAGTATCAAGTAATCAGAACGAGCGGAGAGAGAGGGATTCGAACCCTCGGTACGAATAACTCATACAACGGATTAGCAATCCGCCGCTTTAGTCCACTCAGCCATCTCTCCCAATTTCAATAAAATTGAAATTTCAATAAAATTTCAAATGAAATTGAAATTCACTATTTCAATGAAAATTGAAATCAAATAAAAAAATAAAATAAGAAAAAAGAAAAAATTTGTAATTTTGAAGATATTAATTATTAAGTTTAAGAAAGACGTTAATATAATACTTTTGAAGTTTTTTTTTATTACATAAATAATCTCATTATATTCAATTAAATATTATATTAATAATAATAATTTATATTAATAATAAATTAAAATAATAAATTAATAATTTTAATAATAAATTAAAATAATAAATTAATAATTAATAATAAAATAAAAATTCATAAATAATAAAATGAAAATTAATAATAAAATAAAAATTCATAATAAAATATTAACAATAGAGTAATTATATAATTCTATCTATATTAAGTTAATTTATATATTTAAGTGAATTTACGTAATTTAATTGAAGTTTCATAATTGAAGTTTCATTTAAGTTAAGTTAAGAGTAAGCCAAGGACGAATTTGATCAAGAATTCCATTTAGATAAGATTCGAAACAGGTATCTCCAATAGAAAGAAAAAATAGAAAGAAAACCTTACTTCTTTAATTTTGTACGAAAGGCTTATTCCCCCGGCCTGGTCCTAGTTAAGTACTGGCCGGGCCAGTACCTCTTTTTTGTCCGGCTTCAATGACCCCTTCAGACAGACCGAGAATGCCAGCAATCCAGCAAAGGAAAAGTATAAGTATAACTTTATACTGTTTTTTTAAATTTATATATGTTATTTAGAAAAGCTTTGTGCTCTTCGCCTTTTAAGCCCCCGGCTGGCGGGACTAAATATATGTCAACGCTATAATTTTAATGCTATCTTGATTGCGTCTCACTCCCTTGTTCGACAAATAGTCCATTCATATACAATAATGTATATGTAGCGGGTATAGTTTAG